AATAAAAGTAATATCACACTATGTGTGATATTACTATTAAATATCACACTTTGTGTGATATTTAAATTACATTATACACTTAATAAGTGTATAATGTTTATATTACTTAGTATTATTTATATTTATACACAAAGTGTATAAATATAAATATTATTAAGTAATATTAATAAAATTCTACACACAAAGTGTGTAGAATATAATAAATACTTAATGTTTTCTAACAAAGCTTGATAACTATACCGTAATAAATTACGGTATGACTATATAACTTCGTTATATAGATGTATATAACTTCGTTATATACAGATATATAATTACTTTGTAATTATTGTTACGAAGACCTTCGTAACTCAGGTCTTCATCTTTTTTTAGATGCTTTATTATATTTATAATATAAATATAAATAAATTAAATAAATTTATCTAACAATATATATATTATATATATATATTGTATTATTAATAAAAATATTATACTATGTATAATATTTAATAATAAAATATTATATTATATACTTATTAAGTATATAATATATATATATTTATATATATATATATATATATATATACGCACGCGTGCGTATACACACGTACGTGTGGGAATTTATTAACCCCTCTTGTGAAGAGGGGTTATTATTTAAATTCATAAAATTTATGAACATCTACAAGGTATATATATATATATATATATATATACGCACGCGTGCGTATACACACGTACGTGTGGGAATTTATTAACCCCTCTTGTGAAGAGGGGTTATTATTTAAATTCATAAAATTTATGAACATCTACAAGGTAGTAACCTTGTTTCAACACATATTTAACCAGTTTTGCACTAGTACATATAAATTAGGTGTTTAAATAGATTTACTACTAAATTACAAAAAAAAAAAACAAATTTAAAAAAATAAAATTTAAAAAAATTTTTTTAGAGCTATAATCTTGAGCTTGCAAAGCACATATTTTATTTAAACTAAAGCCCCAACAAATTATAAAGAATAGGAAAACTGTAATAACCACTCTATTAAAATATAAATTTTTAAAATAGTAGTTACTAATAAAACTATTTATTATCAAAAAAGAATAACCTTTAGAATTTAAACCATTCAAAAATATATCTATAAACTTTAAATTTTTCATTTTTAAAATACTATTCTTAGCCAAATAATCAACTAAAAACTTATATGTTAATTCTTTAAACAATACTTTAACAATTAAAAAAGATAAAAAAATTATTATAAAAAGAAAGAAAAGTGGTCCAAAAAAATCAACATATAAAAACAAACTGGGTACATTCAATAAATTAAAATTCATTCATCATAAAAAACCTACTGAACAAATAACTAATATTAATCTTAAAAAATTTATAAAAACAGTGCTACTGTAATGATTTATTACTTTGTTAAAACTTAGAAAAAAACTTTTTCAAAGACGATACCTATAACCAAAGGTTAAAAATACAGAAACAAAAAATATCAAACTAAAGAAGACTATATAATTATTTGAGAAAAATAATTCTAAAATAAAATCTTTTCTCACTGCCCCACTTGAAAAAATTAAACCACAAAGACAAAACAAAGTAACTAAAAGTTGTAATTGGATAAAATTAGGTAGATTACCATTATTACTATAATTACGACCATCTTGTTGACCAAATGAACAATGAATAATATAACCTACTTGTATAAATAAACAACTTTTAAATAATGCATGACTTACAAGATGGGTAAAAGAAATAAAACTAAGACCTAATCCCAAAGTTACTATTGAAAAACCTATTTGTGATAAAGTTCTCAGAGCAACAACTTTTTTCAAATCCTCCTCAACTAAAGCTGTACAACTTGAAAAAAATATAGTAAATAAACCAATAATTAAAATAATACTAATAACATTTTTATGTATAATTAAATTATTAAAATTTATTAATAAAATCAAACCAGCCGTTACTAGAGTTCTACTGTGAACCAACGAACTGACAGGGGTGGGTGCACTCATAGCCTTAGGTAGTCAACTACTAAAAGGAAACTGAGCACTCTTAGTGAAGGCTGTTAATAATAATAAAATAACCATATAAGATCTGAACATGCTAAAACTTAAAAAATAGTAACCACTAAAAATAGACATACTAAAAAATACAAATATAAAATAATCACCTAGACGATTTGTTAAAGCAGTATTTATTGCACCACTACAACTATCTCAATTATTATAAAATAAAACCAAAAAAAATCTTGAAATACCTAGTAAATCCCAACTTACCAACATAGTAAAAATTCTATTACTAAAATTTAAACTAAACATTCTACCTACAAATACCAGTAAAACAAAATAATAATAGTTAAAGTTTAATTCCCTATTCAAATAATAAGTTCTAAAAATTAAAACACTTAAAGTAACCAAAAATAAAATAAAAGAAAATAAAATACTGTTAAAATAAAAATTAAACTTAAAACTCAGAAAATCTCACTCTAATAAATAAATTCCAATCTTAAAAACAGGTAAAATTCAAACAGTAATTATACCTGTAAAAAAAACAATAGAAATCAAAAAAATAGAAATATTAATTTAAATAACTCAAACTAGTTTACCATACCATCACTCTATATAAAAACCCCCTATAATAAAGATTATTAAAAAAATAAAACTAATTATAGAATTAATATCAGATACCAAAATACCTAAAAATATAACAATCTCTAAATCAAAAATAACAAATATTAACATTATAATAAAAAAATGAATTCTAAAAGAATTTTGAATTTTACCTACACTAACAAACCCACATTCAAAAGCACTTAATTTATTTTTACCTATGTCCTTAATACTTAATAAAAAATTAATTAAATAAAAAGCCACCAATAAAATAAGTGTAAACACTAAAACTATCAACAAAACTAATATTAAGATTTTAAAATCTTTAAAGTTTAAAACTTTTACAATGTTCCTTTCGTACTAAATGCCTTAAATATAAACACTTACCAAGATAAACAATTCTATCTCACAATGAATTAAACTAATATCACGTCAGGTTACTTAATAGAAGAACAGTCTAAATTACTAAATCTTCTCCTCTCTTAGAATACCTGAATACAACATCGATGTAAAACTTACCTTACTATAAGAACTAGATTAGGTATGATTTTCTGTTAACTCCGGAGTAATTCTTTAAATTAACAATAGTGAAATACTATTATATAATATTCTGCCCTAGAAAATTTATCAAATAAACTAATGAATAAATGATAACAGAATTTCCGAAGACTTATCTTTGTGTAAGTGTATTTGTTTTTTCTTAAACAAATATTAAATTCAAAAATAAAATATAAATAGAACTAACCAATAACTTCATTCATACTGGAACTCAATAAAAGCACAAATTATTTTGCTACCTTAATGTCCTCACGCTAAGACTGCCATTTAAATTTCATAGGGCAGAAGCCAGCTTTAAATTAAAGCCTAAGTCTTTAAAAAACATTTGATCAAGACTTCAAGTTCTTCAATTATATTCTATATTTAAACTAAATTTAAAATTTTTACTAATTTAGAGATTATATAGTTAATAAAGTTTTATTAACTTAATTAAAGAAAAATAAAAAAAAATCGGAAAATGTTGTAAAACATAAAATTTAAACACTTCAAATTTTATTTTTCCAATATAAAAAACAATTTATATAATTTTCTAATATAATAAAATATACAGTTATCATACAAGTCGACATATCAACTCTAGGTAATAATTATTTTTATTATGAAACAATAAAACTATTTATCCCTCTACCTTGTATTTCTATAATTCATAAAATGAAATTTTCCTCTAATGATATGCAATACCAATATTTATATAAATAAAATTTAAAGCTCTAATATTCTTTTACACCACAAGTAAACATTTTAAATATAAACTAAAAAGCTTAATTATTCTATTGTACCTAGACATCAACTTTTAAAATTATCTAATAAAGTAACCTCTAAAGCGATGGGTATAAAACTATGATTAGCACCACAGATCTCTGAACATTGACCGTAGAAAACACCTACTATAGGGAATCTATAACTAAAAGTTCTTAAAATACCACTTATAGCATCTAGCTTAACAGATAAAGAATTTAAAGCTCACGCATGAATAACATCTGCAGAGGTAATACAAAAACGAATATTTGTATCACAAGGCACCACACAACGATTATCAACCTCTAATAAACGTGGTTCACCTAAATTTAATTGATCAAGAGATTTCATATAAGAATCAAATTCTAAACCTGGGATATCACTATATTCATAACTTCAATATCACTGATGACCTGTTACTTTAACTGTCAAATTACTATCTAAGTTTATTAAACCATAATAATATAACAAACTTAAAGAAGGTACTATTTGTATTAACAAAATAATAGTAGGAAAAATACTACACAGCAATTCACCAAATTGATATTCAATTTTTTTACTTTTAAAATAGAATTGTCTAAAAATCAAATAAACAAACAATAAACTAACAAAAACTAAAACACCTAATAATAAACTACAATTAAATCTATGAAATCAATCTATATAACTTGCAAATAAGCTATGTTGAAATAATAAATTATACCCTTGAAAAAAATTATTAATTAATCCTTGGTACCTTTTGATTGGAAGTCAAATATACTTATTTATACTAAAGAATCTAAAGTTTTAAAACCTTTTCATTGACAATGAAATATACTAAATTATACTAAAACTTTTAATAAGAGAAAACCACCTCAAGGGTATGAACCTTATAGACTTACTTATCCTATCTTATTAAAAACCTTAACCTTTTAATTTGCAATTAAATATACTAAATTATACTAAGATTTCTAATCTTTCAATCTAGATACCCTGAAATAAATCTCAGATTGATAACTGTGACCAAATACATAATTACTTATAGAATATTCTGGACTACTATTTGAGTAAAAATCGGATACCACTAAACGATAACTAAAAAATGATTCTAATAACACATAAACAAATAAAAATAAACCAACTGTACTAATAATAGACCCATAAGAAGAAATAATATTTCAAATAGAATAAACATCTGGATAATCCAAATATTTACGAGGGAATCCATGTAAACCAGCAAAATGTAATGGGAAAAAAGTTAAATTAACACCGATAAACATTAAAATAAAAACAGCAGACATTATCAATTTATCTAATACAAAACCTGTAATATAACTTCATCACAAAGTGACCCCTGTAAAAATTCCAAAAACAGCACCTAATCTTAAAACATAATGAAAATGAGCAACTACATAATAAGTATCATGTAAAATAATATCCAAACTAGAATTAGACAAAACAACACCTGTTAAACCACCAATTGTAAATAAAAAAATAAAACCGAGAACTCATAATAATAAAGGTTGGAACACTATTTTTATACCAAATAAAGTTGCTAATCAACTAAAAACTTTAACACCTGTGGGTACAGCAATAACCATAGTTGCAGCAGAAAAATAAGCACGAGAATCTAAATCCATACCGACTGTATATATATGGTGAGCTCAAACTACACAACCAATTAAACCAATACTTAAAATAGCATATACTATACCAAGTGAACCAAACACCTCTTTTTTACCTGTTAAATATAAAGTAGATTGACTAATAATACCAAAAGCAGGTAAAATTAAAATATATACCTCCGGATGACCGAAGAATCAAAATAAGTGTTGGTAAATTAAAGGATTACCACCAGTACTTGGGTCAAAAAAAGAAGTATTTAGATTACGATCAGTTAGTAATATAGTAATAGCACCAGCTAATACAGGTAAAGATAATACCAATAAAAATACAGTTACAAAAACCGTTCAAACAAACAAACTTATGTGTTCCAAAGAAATTGAACTACTACGTAAATTTTTAGTAGTACACATAAAATTGATACCACCTAAAATAGAACTTAAACCAGAAGAGTGTAAACTAAAAATAGCTAAATCAACCCTTCTACCAGGGTGACCTAAAGTACTTAAAGGAGGGTATACAGTTCAACTAGTACCACAACCTATATCAACAAAAGTTGCATCTAAAATAAGTAATATAGCAGTTGGTAAAAGTCAAAAACTTAAATTATTTAAACGTGGAAAACTCATATCAGGAGCCCCTAGTATAAGAGGTAATATTCAATTACCAAAACCACCAATTATAGTTGGTATAACTATAAAAAAAATTATTAAAATAGCATGAGCAGTAATAATAGAATTATACAGCTGACCATTACCTAGAAAAAAACCTGGTTTAGCTAATTCTAAACGAATTAACAAAGAAAATCTAGTACCTACTATACCAGATCATAAACCAAAAATAAAATAAAGAGTACCAATATCTTTATGATTAGAACTTTCCAACCAAACAGATAAACCTCCTTGATATTTTTTATAAAGATTAATACAAAGATAAAAACTTAAAGAAAACTTATTCTTTGTACATTATTATATTAGTAAAACTAATATACTAAAAAATTTAAAAAGAGGACACTCCGCTAATATAGTTAGTAGAACACCCTTAGTCAAAAAATATTATATATTATCAAAACCAGCGGGCAAGAAAATCCTACATTTCAGATCCTGAAATTGTAATAACCTTTACCCATCAAAGATCTTGTAATAATAAATAGAGAATAATAAAATGCCACTACAAAATAAATAAACACAATAAAAAAAGAAAATTTAAAAATAGTGATAGCATTAACAATTGTTATAAACTCCGACAAGAAAGATAAAGAAGGAGGTACACCACTATTTGATAAAAAAGTTACAGCAAATAAAATACCTATAATTATTCTTGAGCTAAAAAAACTATTTATAAAGTAAATCATACGCCTTCCTGAAGTGTGATAAAATTCACCAATTAAATAGAATATTAAAGTAGACGTATAACCATGTGCCAATATTAATATAAGACTTCTAGTTTTACCTCTTATAGTAATAAATACAAGAGATAATAATAAAAATCTTATATGTGTAACCGAAGAATATGCTGCTAAAGATTTAGCATCACTTTGAAAAACACAACAAAAGGCAGCTAAAATCATACCTAAAAAAGAAATAATTAATCAAACATTGTTATGAACAAAATTTAAACTGCCTAAAATACGTAAAAATCCGGCTGTACCTAATTTTAATAAAAGACCTGCCAACAGCATTCTAGCAGTTGTAGGTGCTTCTACATGTGCTTTTGGTAATCAAAGATGTAAAAAATAAATAGGAAACTTTATTATAAAGCTTAGTCTCAAAATAAAGAATATCTCTCAAGAAATAATAAAATTAAAATAAGCAAAAGTTAGTATAAAATTACTCTTAAAATAAACAAATAAAAATGGTAAAGAACTAAACATAGCATAAAATAATAAATAATAAGAAGAGTTAATTTTTTCAATCTGAGAACCATATCCTAAAATCATTACTAAAATAGGAAATATTGATAACTCAAAAAACATATAAAGTATTATCATATTACTAGGGATAAAAAAAATAATACAAATCAAAACAAGTAATTCAGATAAAATAATTAAACTATTATTTTTTTCTCTTAAAACAATAATACCTAAAATAAATAGACTTATGATAATTAATAAAATAAAACTTCAAGAATCTAAGACCAAAAACAAACCACTTCATGAAAAATTATTAAAAATTAAAAACCTAAAAAATGTTAAAAAAAATAGAAAATAAGTCGGTTTAAAAATTCAAACTAAAGATATAAATAAAAACTCAAACAAAGCTACTTAAAACCTTATAATTACAAGTTATATATTCTTAATTAAACTATAATAGCTAAATTAGTAAGATCATCAATAAACAAATACAAACAAGAATAATCAAACCACATCTACAAAATGTCAATATAAAATTGCAAATTCAAGACCAAGATGGTGGTTATAATTAAAATGATTTTTTAATAAACGTAAAAAATTAAATCCCAGAAATAAACCACCACACAAAACATGAACACCATGGAAACCTGTTGATAAATAAAAAATACTACCAAAAACACCATCTGCTATTGAAAATCTAGCCTCGGTGTATTCTATTAATTGAATAGCTGTAAAATAAGCAGCTAATACACATGTTAAAATTATTCTATTAGTACAACTTTTATTCCTTAATAATCTATGATGAGCTCATGTTACAGTAACACCACTACTTAATAAAATAATAGTATTTAATAAAGGAACCCCAAAAGGATTTACTAAATGTATACCAAATGGAGATCATGTCTCACCTAACTCGTGAACAGGTACTAATGCAGCATCAAAAAATGCTCAAAAAATACTAAAAAAAAATATAAATTCACTAAAAACAAATAAAATAACACCAAATTTAAACCCATCTATAACAAAAAAATTATGATAACCACTTAAACCCTCTATAGAGATATCTTTACCCCAGGCAAATGAAATAAATAAAACTGAAAATAAAGTAAACAAAAATAACTCGTATAGACCAAATTTAAAAAATATAACTAAAGAACTCAATATACCAAGTGATGCTAAAAACAAATTAAAAGCATACCTTGATAATCTTAAAATATGAAAATTGTGATAAATAGCATCTTAATAATCTTTAGAACCTAAATCTAATATATTAACTTATACTAAAAATGCAATTATTTAAATAAATTTTTACTTATCATATAAATAAATAATAACAAGTATGCTAGACTAAAATACAAAATAGAAAATGTAGGACTTAAAATAGTAAAAGGCTCTTCTACTATACACTGACCTAATCATCTTAAAATAACAGAAACAATAATAAATAAGAAAACTAAAAATTTATTTAATTTAGTTAAACAAGAAGTATAATTATTAACTAAAGCAAAAAAATAAAAAGTAACAATTCTTATTAATAAAGCAATTACACCTAAGATTTTATTAGGAATAGCACGTAAAATAGCATAAGCAAATAAAAAATATCACTCAGGTACAATGTGAACAGGTCTTATTATAGGATCAGCCTCAATAAATATCTCCGGGTCACCTAAATTAAACGGGTAAATCAATGAAAAAACAATAAAAGAAAGCCAAATAATGATATTATAAGCATCTTTACCAGCATATTCAGGACTAAAACACACTTTATCATAGTCACCATGACAATATAAAGTAGAAGTACTACCTGTTCTATGTAAAAATACTAAATGAGCTAACACTAAAACTAGTAACCCTCAAGGAACTAAAAAATGTAAAACAAAAAAAAATTTAAGTGTTGCCCCTGTAACACCAAAACCACTTCAAATTCACTGGACAATTATTGGACCTCAAATAGGGATAACACTAAGTAAACTAGTAATAACAACAGCTGCTCAAAATCTTATTTGAGCTCAAACTAAAACATAACCTATAAAAGCCTCTATTATTACCAATAAATAAATAGTTAAACCAGATATTCAAACTTTTTTCAAACGATAACTTATAAAAAATAAACCTTTAAAAATATGTAAATATAAAAAAATAAAAAATAAACTAGCACCATTAAAATGAAAAATACGAAATACTCAACCAAAGTTAACTTCATATATAATATACTGAACCGTGGAAAAAGCCATCAATCTATCAGCAGTATAATAAAAAGCCAAGAAAGTACCTGTTAAAATTTGAAACACCAAAATTATACCTAACATACTACCGTAATTTCAATGTAAACTTAGAGTTTTACTAGATGGTAGTGTAACTACCATACCATTAACAAAATTTAATAAACTATTATTAATTTTAATTACTCCTAATATTCTTAACTTCTTCAGAGTCATATTTTAAATATAAACTAAAAGAGTAAAAAAAAAAATTGTAATTAAACCCTTTTGCACCAAAAACAAATATTCTATCTAAACTAAATTACAAAGATGTAAAAATCTTTTTGGACCGTAACCAAACATAGTAAATATCTATTTATCATCTTACCTCTCCCAAACGGAATTCTACCTTATCAAGATAGCGTAATAATATTTTACTAGAAAGGTTTAAATAATAGATAAAATACTTAAAGGTACTAAACTAAAATAAAAAAATTTCCTATTATTGAAAATACCTTGATTAAATTTTGTACTTAAATTAATTAACCAAAAACTAAAAGATAAACCCGATAAAAACATACTAAACAAAATAAAAAGAACAAAAAATCTATCTAATTTTAGAATCTCTCTTAATGAAAAAATTTTTACAAAAAAAGTTACACTAAAAGGTATATTTAAAAAAACCAAAGTAGTCTCTCAATTAATAAAATTGTTTATTTTTTTACTAAACTTAGGAATTAATACAATTATTAAAATAAAATAATAAAAAAACAAATATAAAGAATTAAAAAAAGAAAAAAATAAACCCAAAACAACTCAATTAAAAGATTCTGTAGATGATAAAATTAATAAATTCTTATAACCTTTAGTAGAAAACATCTGCAAATTACAAACCAGTAAACCTAAAATCAATAAATAAGTAGAACTTAATCAAAATAACTGTAACAAAATTACTAAAAACGGCAACTTCTGAAAAGTTAAAAATCATATTAAACCATAATTAAACACATTATTAGTTACATTAAAAATTCAAAAATGTAAAGGAGCTACCCCAATTTTTATTAAAATAATAAAAAACTGTAATAAACCACTAGAAAATAACAAAAACAAAAGACCCAGAGTCTCTTGAATAATAAAATAATTAAAGATACTTGTATAACTTTTATTACTTTTATTTAATAAAATAAAACAAATAGTTATTAACAAAAAAACACTTCACCAGATAATAATATTACTAGTTACTAATCTAATAAAAGTTAAACAAAATGTTAAAAAAACTAAAAAAAATAACAAAAACGAGCAGGATTTAACCTAGAACAAATTTAGAAGACTTGCTTTATGAACTCGTTAGTTGAACTATATCTTTTGCGCTTAAAACAAATGCACTTCTTATGCTATATCAACTAAGATGTGGTTCACCATTTCCAAATTAAAAGTTTGGCACTTTAAACTTAAGTTAACATCTTTTTTTTTACTACTCATTAAGATATAAATAAATTAAACGTGAAAAAATATAACTTTGAATAAAAAATACAAAACACTCTATTATAATAGCAAAAATAGATAATCAAATATATTGATCACCTAAATTTAATTCTAAAGCTTGATATAGTATTATTCTAATCAAATGACCAACTATAATATTAACAGTTAAACGCACTGTCAATGCTAATGGACGTGAAAACTCACTTACAATTTCAACTAACAACATTCTAAAAGTTTTTAAAAAAGTATCACCAGGTTTTCTTATGTATACAGAAAACTTTTCACTAGAAATAAATGTTAACAAAGTACTCATTCAAGCAACAGCAGCATAAACAAAAGTGAATTCAACTATACCACAAGGACAAAAAGAATAAGTAAAATAACCACCAAAACAACATGTTAATAAAATAATAAAAGTAAAAATAGAAATAACAGAACTTAAAGGTAAACTGCTTCTATATCTGAATACACCTACCAAACTGTTTAAAAACTTTTTAACTAAAGTATTTAACATACCTTCTTTAAAATAAAATAGGTATTGTAAAACAAAAACAAACATAAAAATATCTAAAAAATAAACTTGATTAATAATAAAAAACAACTGCATAAAAACATAATAAAATAAGAGAAATTGGTAACAACTTAAATCAAAATAAACTCATTATTAAATCATAACGATAACGTGGGTAAGACCTACGAATAAAAATAAGCAAAGAAAAAACAAAAAAAGCTATAAAGATAGAAAAATCAAAAAACATAGCAGAAGATAATACACTAAAAAAAATCAAACTACCATACTCACTTAAAAATAACAAAACAAAAGCCACTCTAGCAAATTCTACGTTATAACCACTGACCAATTCACTCTCCCCTTCTGCAAAATCAAAAGGAGCACGATTTAACTCAGCAATAATTATAATTAAAAAGGGAATATACACAATTAATAATCTTAAATTGAACCTCCTTATAAAATTAAAAACATTATTATGAATAATAATACATAAAACATATAATGAAAAAGCAATTTCATAAGAAATACTCTGACTTCTTGCACGAATAGCACCAAGTATACCGTACTTAGATTTACTTACAACACCACTAATTAAAGTAGTATAAACTGCAAAACCAACTAAACAAAGAAAAAATAAAACAGAATATTCAAAACTGATAAAATCAAAAAAATAGGGCAAAGTAAATCACTCCAAATACATAACAATAAAAGAAACACCTGGAACCAATAAAAAAGAAACTTCAGAAGAATTTAGAGGAGTTATTTGTTCTTTCTTCAACAATTTCACACCATCTAATAAAGCTTGGGCCAAACCTATAAAAGTAACCTTAGTTGGACCTAAACGATTTTGACTACTACCCAATAAGTGACGTTCATATAATGTAATAAAAGCAATACTTTGTACAATACAAATCATTATCAAAATAACTAATAATAATATTATAATCAACAAGAGATAAATATCTTTAGATTTACAATCTAACGTTTTAAAATTAAACTAAACTCTTTTAAGAGTAAAACCTTTTGATTAACAGTCAACAATTCTTAATTAAACTAACTCTTAAAAACTACGAGTTACCTCTAAACATGTTTTCAAAACATATTTATAAATAGTTCTTTCTACTAGATTAAGGTTCCCCTAAATCTACTTTACTACAACTTACTCCCCTTTGGGCAATTGATGGATGATTTGTACCATTTCTAGATAATCTTCAAAAATACATAAAAAATTTTTTACTGTCTTTTACATTTTCACACAACCACTAAAGTTGAGATCCACATTATAAAATATTGTAGGCCAAATATTTCTTAAATCATAAACCGGGTATATATCTATTTTAATAAATAAAAAATTTTTTATTATAATCCTTAAGAATAAAATAAACGAACATACACGAGTCTAAAGATTAAGTAGTTAATGAGGGTTCTCAGTTATCACTCAGCCTCCAAAGATAATTTAGAAAATCTGCCAATATCTTTTCAGTTTAAATACCACTTTACTCCTGCTCTTTTAATTTTTGTCTAATTAGGTACTAATCTAATTCGTTCACCAAAATTTAATACTATGAAAATACATCTATAAAAATCCTAATTCTACCTCAGATCCAAAAAGTTAAAATAAAAAATTCATAGTAGACATCAATTAGAGTACAAGCTTTAACAAGTCTAGCCGATTATTCTGGAACAAGTATTATACAAGCGACAAATTGCCGGGGTAAATTTATATTGCCCACTCCGTAAATCAAACCTAGATAATACCATTTTAAATCATCTTAAACCATGATCAAATTTAAAATCCCTAAAAGAATACTTTATAAGATAAAATAACCTTTTCTGCGAAAAAGAAATATACTAAATTATACTATTATCTCATACAGAAATAAATTTTTGATTTTGAAGATCAATAGTTTAAACTTAACTTATATCTGTTTAAAAAATACAATTATCATTACCATAAAATTTTATATTACCCACTATAACAACTATACCTAAAATACTAGAAATAACAGAAAAACACATAAAATAAAAAAATATTATCTCACTCAATATACAACAAAATTTATAAAACAATCTTAACATCATAAATTCTAAAGAAATTAAGACAAAAATTAAACGTTGTCACTTAAACAAAAACATAAATAATCTAACAAATAAAAACATAATTTTAAATCTTACGCAAAGCACCTGAGAAATTTAAAAAATAACTACTAAAATTCATAAAAAATACTAAACACAATAAAATATAGAAAAAAATATACCAATAAATTCTATAATAAAAACTACTTAAACCCAAACCTCTAAAGTAATCCAATACATGTGGCCTAGCAAAAAAAAATGTTAAACCTAATACCAAAAAACTAGCACGACTTTTTACTACATTAATTTTAGACAACCTTGCAAAATAAACAATAATTACAAAAATACCACTTAAAAATAAAAGACAAATAAAATAAGAAAACCAAGTATGTAGGCTAAAAGAAACCAAGGGTATACTAAATAATAATGAAAAAATAAGAAAAAATCTACTTTTTATTGGGTCTATATTTAAATAACTAATAAAACAACTAAAAATAGCCATAAACAGAAAAACTTTCATTATAGAATTTTAAACCTACTCATTGTAAGTGAGTTATTCTAATTAAACTAAAAATTCTCAGTAATTAAATCTTAACAACCCAAATGTTATATTTTAAATTAAACTATTTACTG